AAAAAGTTCTTCCGATTCATAGGAGAGAACAATTGTTTCTTTTTTCCGTGTGAATTTGACACAACAGGGGGGACTATTGAAAATGGATTTACTTTTCTATATTAAATAGAAAATAAAATGATTCTATTAAATAGAAAAGAAAATGGAATTCAAATGGTTATTACGGATAATAGAATTTAAATAGTTATTTTTGATAATAGAATTCAAATAAGAGTTCCGTCACATATAGTGATATAGATAGTGGATACTCTTGGTTCTGGCGAAAAAGAATCATTTTTTTTCGTCAGAACCCGTATTATTAGGATTAGTTAATAATCCTAGTGATTGAATTTATATGCTTATTTTGAAGTTGTATGGAAAAATTCTGGTTTAATTATCTGTTATTTAACAACAGAGAGTTAGAATACAAGTGCAGGCTAAGTGATAGTTTTGATCCTATTGAAAATACCAATACCGATACCGATGAAAGCGAAGATTCGATTATACCTGATAGGAATAAAAACATTCAGAGTTGGGTTGATAGTGAAAATTCTAGTTACAGTAATGTTTATTATTTAGTGAGGGACATTCGCAATTTCATATCTGATGACACGTTTTTAGTTAGGGATAGTAATAGGGACAGTTATTACATATATTTTGATAGTGAAAATCAAATTTTTGAAATTGAAAGGGCTCATTCTTTTCTATTTCTAAATGAACTGAAAAAAAAATTTTTGATAGTTATAAGAATTCTAGTTATCTGAATAATGTATCGAAAAGTAATGTTTCCCACTATGATCATTATATGTCTGATAGTAAATATAGTTGGAATAATCACATTAATAGTTGCATTGAAAATTACCTACATTGTCAAATATGTATTGATAGTATCACTTTAAGTGATAGTGACAAATCCAATGACAGTTACTTTTATAGTTACTACATTTGTAGTGAAGTCAGAAATGGCAGTTCGTCTGCGGAAAAATAATATTTAATATTTTCACTAACATTAATACTAGTAAAAAAAAAAAATACTAGTGAAAAAAAATCTCATTAAGGAGGAAAAATATGATTAATAGAAATGATAGTGGTTTAAGTATAAGAGAAAGTTCTAATGTTGTAAATGAAAATGTTGTAAATGAAAATGTTGTAAATGAAAATGTTGTAAATGAAAATGATCTAAATGACACTCAAAAATACAAGCATTTATGGGTTCAATGCGAAAAGTGTTATGGATTAAATTATAAGAAATTTTTGAAATCAAAAATGAATATTTGTGAATATTGTGGATATCATTTGAAAATGATCAGTTTAGATAGAATCGAACTTTTGATTGATCCGGGTACTTGGAATCCTATGGATGAAGACATGGTCTCTCTGGATCCCATTGAATGGGATTCAAGTGAATTTGATTCGAGTGAATTTGATTCGGGTGAATTTGATTCGGGTGAATTTGATTCGGGTGAATTTGATTCGAATGAGGAGGAATCTTATAAAGATCGTATTGATTCTTATCAAAGAGAGACAGGATTAACTGAGGCTGTTCAAATAGGCACAGGTGAACTAAACGGTCGTCCCGTAGCAATTGGAGTTATGGATTTTCATTTTTTGGGAGGTAGTATGGGATCTGTAGTCGGTGAGAAAATCACCCGGTTGATCGAGTATGCTAACAATCACTCTTTACCTCTTATTCTCGTGTGTGCTTCCGGGGGGGCACGTATGCAAGAAGGAAGTTTGAGCTTGATGCAAATGGCTAAAATAGCTTCGGCTTTATATGATTATCAAGTAACTAAAAACTTATTTTATATATCGGTCCTTACATCTCCTACTACTGGTGGGGTGACAGCTAGCTTTGGTATGTTGGGGGATGTCATTATTGCTGAACCCCAAGCCTACATTGCATTTGCGGGTAAAAGAGTAATTGAAGAAACATTGAAGACGACAGTACCTGAAGGTTCACAAGAGTCTGAAAATTTAAAAAGTAAGGGAACATGCGATTTCATCGTACCACGTGAATTCTTAAAGTTGACTCTGGATATGCTATTTGATATGCATTTCTTTCGTAACCGTAAATGAATAATGAATTCATTCTTTTATTTGTGATTTTATTATATATACTCACTTAGATATACTTAGTATAATTATATATGAATTCTAGTGATTATAAAATATTTTTATAACAATATAAAAAATAACAGGTACAAATATTAAATCGAGGTACCCATTCTATGACAACTCTCAGCAACTTACCCTCTATTTTTGTCCCTTTAGTGGGCCTAGTATTTCCGGCAATTGCAATGGCTTCCTTATTTCTTTATGTTCAAAAAAACAAGATTTTTTAGATACGCGCAGTAGAGACAAATCTCATCTATTTTTTTTTAGATCTATAAGCAATTCCATGAATTACTCCTAAAGGTTTACAAAGGTTTACATCAGAATAGTGCTAGTTGATGAGAGTTACTTCGGAAACAAAAAAAAGTCAAATTCATTGGGGTTATTCTCCCAATTCCAATAAAATACAACTGGGTCTAGTATGGGTTGGCGATCAGAACGTATATGGATAGAACGTATAACGGGATCTCGAAAAACAAGTAATTTCTGCTGGGCCTTTATTCTTTTTTTAGGTTCATTAGGTTTCTTATTAGTTGGAACTTCCAGTTATCTTGGTAAGAATTTGATATCTTTATTTCCGTCTCATCAAATTCTTTTTTTTCCACAAGGGATCGTGATGTCTTTCTATGGAATCGCGGGTCTCTTTATTAGCTCCTACTTGTGGTGTACAATTTCGTGGAATATAGGTAGTGGTTATGATCGATTCGATAGAAAAGAGGGAATAGTGTGTATTTTTCGTTGGGGATTTCCTGGAAAAAATCGTCGTATTTTTCTCCGATTCCTTATGAAAGACATTCAGTCCATCAGAATAGAAGTTAAAGAGGGTATTTATACTCGTCGTGTCCTTTATATGGAAATCAGAGGACAGGGAGCCATTCCCTTGACTCGTACTGATGAGAATTTGACCCCACGAGAAATTGAACAAAAAGCAGCGGAATTGGCCTATTTCTTGCGTGTACCAATTGAAGTATTTTGATAAAAAAAAATGAACTGAAGAATAAAATAAATATGAATGCTTTCTTAAATAAAAAAGGGGTAATAGATTTATAGGTTCTATGACTTATACTATGACTTCTAATAGATAATAGAACTTATGCTTAACAGAAATATTATTATCATAGAGAGTTGACGAATGAGGTGAAGGTGAGTTTATTAAAGACGACGAAAAATGGCAAAAAAGAAAGCATTTATTCCCCTTCTATATCTTACATCTATAGTATTTTTGCCCTGGTGGATCTCTTTTTCATTTAATAAAAGTCTAGAATCTTGGATTACTAATTGGTGGAATACTGGGCAATCCGAAATTTTCTTGAATGATATTCAAGAAAAAAGTATTCTAAAAAAATTCATAGAATTAGAGGAACTATTCCTCTTGGATGAAATGATAAAGGAATATCCGGAAACACGTCTACAAAACCTTCGTATCGGAATCTACAAAGAAACGATCCAACTGATCAAGACGCACAATGAGGATCGTATCCATACGATTTTGCACTTCTCCACAAATATAATCTGTTTCGTTATTCTAAGTGGTTATTCTATTCTAGGTAATCAAGAACTTATTATTCTTAACTCCTGGGTTCAAGAATTCCTATATAACTTAAGTGACACAATAAAAGCTTTTTCTATTCTTTTATTAACTGATTTATGTATAGGATTCCATTCGCCCCATGGTTGGGAGCTAATGATCGATTCTGTCTATAAAGATTTTGGATTTGCTCAGAATCATCAAATCATATCCGGTCTTGTTTCCACTTTTCCAGTCATTCTAGATACAATTTTGAAATATTGGATTTTCCGTTATTTAAATCGTGTATCTCCGTCACTTGTAGTGATTTATCATTCAATGAATGACTGACTGAAAAAAATGATCCACTTATAATATTTGTTACTTTGTACATAAGCTAAACATTCAAAATTATATTTCTTCTTTTCTTTTTCTTTCTACCCAGCAGCCAGGGATTCTTCCTATATTCCAATAAAATGAAATTAGTAAATAGCAGAATCATGGATAGGGAACTATATTAGCAACCTACCTAATTTTATTGTAGAAATTTTCAGAATTAATGATTGGACCATGCAAACTAGAAATGCCTTTTCTTGGATAAAGGAAGAGATTACTCGATCCATTTCCGTATCGCTCATGATATATATAATAACTCTAGCACCCATTTCAAATGCATATCCTATTTTTGCACAGCAGAGTTATGAAAATCCGCGAGAAGCAACCGGCCGTATTGTATGTGCCAATTGCCACTTAGCTAATAAGCCCGTGGATATCGAGGTTCCACAAGCGGTACTTCCCGATACTGTATTTGAAGCAGTTGTTCGAATTCCTTATGATATGCAAGTAAAACAAGTTCTTGCTAATGGTAAAAAGGGGGCTTTGAATGTGGGGGCTGTTCTTATTTTACCAGAGGGGTTTGAGTTGGCTCCCCCCGATCGTATTTCGCCTGAGATTAAAGAAAAGATAGGCAAGCTTTCTTTTCAAAACTATCGCCCCACTAAAAAAAATATTCTTGTGGTAGGCCCTGTTCCTGGTCAGAAATATAGTGAAATCGCCTTTCCTATTCTTTCCCCCAATCCCGCTACTAAGAAAGATGTTCACTTCTTAAAATATCCCATATACGTAGGCGGGAACAGGGGAAGGGGTCAGATTTATCCCGACGGGAGCAAGAGTAATAATAATGTTTATAATGCTACATCCGCAGGTATAATAAGCAAAATCATACGAAAAGAAAAAGGGGGATACGAAATCACTATAGTGGATTCGTCGGATGGACGTGAAGTGATTGATATTATACCTCCAGGACCAGAACTTCTTGTTTCTGAGGGGGAATCTATCAAACTTGATCAACCATTAACGAGTAATCCTAATGTGGGTGGATTTGGTCAGGGGGATGCGGAAA